CCAAGACCGGAATATTCAGAGGACTCTTCTGATCAAACAATAAATTGTCAGCAAAGTTGTTTCTTTTTTGTTTTCTTCAAATCCAAAGAATTTTTATTACTTTATACACAGGTCATCGATTCAACATTGGATAAAAAAGGGGGGAATCCTCATTTTTGGCATTTTTTCCAAAAAAATTATCAAAAAAAAAAAAAAATGAAAGGTTCAAATCATTTTATCGACATGAGTGTTATATATCGAAAAAATAAATTCTGTAGTAAAATATTAACATAATAGTAGAAAGCGTACCATCCTGTGCCCGGACTTGAAACAAACGGTTTAGCTTTAACCATGTTAATGGTCCCCCATTATTGGTTCGTAGAGGATCAAATTGGATTTACCAATGAATGACGAAATGCTATGGTTCTTCAATATGATTTTTTAATTTAGTCATAAGTAATTCGCGAGATGATGCACCTTTTTTTTTCGTAGTTTTAACGAGAAAAGTACAGTTGGTTGTATCCAACCTATTCTTGAAATAAACAACTCGCACACACTCCCTTTCCAAAAAAAATCAATACACCAAGCACTACACTTAGATTTATTGGATTTGTTGCTAAAATATCGGTATTAAATCCGAAACTCCCCGCGGATGGCCAGTAACCCAAGGAAATGAAAGAATCGGTTATATTTTTCATATTATCTCCTTTTCTAGATAAAATTAATTATCTATTTTTTATTTATTTATATGTTTCTTTTTTACTTCCTCTTTCTAATTTGGAAATTGATAAATAGAATTGAAAAAGAAATCCATTGATTTATAAATCAATGGATTTCTTTTTCAATTGACAATTTCCAAAAAACAATAAGAACGATACTTATTAGATTCAAATTAGGTACCAAGGTTGATGTCAATTGCTTTTCCTTTGTTGGAACAATTTCTAAAACGAGTTCCATTGAACCTTGAATTAAGAAGAGGAAAGAGTCACTATGCTAATTCCTCATCCACAAATAAGTCTCTCCCCATACATAGGGTATTGTACCAACGAATAAATAATTGTAAGAGTGAAAGGTTCATCAAATTAGAAAAAGCACGAACAGAAAGTTCAAAGAAATAAAAAAGAATACATAGTGTTTGTTTTTTTTTTTTTTTAGGATTCAAATTAAACAAAAGGATTTGCAAATAAAAGTGCTAATGCTACAACCAATCCATAAATGGTTAAAGCTTCCATAAAAGCCAGACTAAGCAATAAAGTCCCTCGTATTTTTCCCTCCGCCTCAGGTTGTCTCGCAATCCCTTCTACAGCTTGGCCTGCAGCAGTACCTTGACCAATCCCAGGCCCAATAGAAGCAAGGCCTACGGCCAACCCAGCAGCAATAACGGAAGCGGCAGAAATAAGTGGATTCATGATAAGCTCCTCACACCAAAATAAAGAAATGGTTAATGATACAATCAACCAATGAATTATAACTTATTATTCCATTGCTAAGATTTATACAGTCGAAGTTACTAAAAACTCCTAATTGAAGTAATAATATGATTGAATCATCAGAACTATTTGAGTATCTTTTTTTTTAGTTCCTATCCATCCACGTAGTTTTTGTGAATCCATACTATACTCCTGTCATTCTTACATTTTTTTTTTTTCTTGATTTAATCTCGGTATTCATTCAATAGTCAATTCACAACTACAGACAAAACGGAAGGACTTCAACTAGAATCCATATCTAAATTCCCAGTAGTAGAGCATATCTTTAGTTCATATATAACTAGTTAATACCTAATATCACATATACTTGTGTTTCTTACCTAATGTAAACCTATTATTCGTATTTTAGAGTCAATCGGATTCGAGAACCATTCTTCGAAACATACACAAGTGGTGTCTTATAGTAATTCGATTCAATACGTCTAATTCGACTCAACACTCCCCTACCAAATACATTTTTTTTCATCTCTTTTTTTGTAAATCCTTTCCTACTAATATCGTAATCTTTTTTTTTTCCTATTACTCTCTAGATCTTATATATTTTCCTTATTTATACCTTACCTTAAACTTATTTATATATTATTTTTCTATTTTTATTCCCTAAATAGATTATCTTGAGCCATGTATATATTGCCTTGAGCTAAACTATTTCTAAAACTAATCAATGATGACCCTCCATGGATTCGCCTATATAAGCTGCAGCTAAAGTTGCAAAAATAAGAGCTTGAATACCACTTGTAAATAATCCAAGGAACATAACAGGTATAGGAACTACTAAAGGTACTAAAGAAACAAGAACAACAACTACTAATTCATCAGCTAATATATTTCCGAAAAGTCGAAAACTAAGTGATAAAGGTTTTGTGAAATCTTCTAAGATATTAATGGGTAAAAGAATTGGAGTTGGTTGAATGTATTTACCGAAATAACCTAATCCCTTTTTTGTAAGACCCGCATAAAAATATGCTACTGATGTGAGTAAAGCTAAAGCAACAGTAGTATTTATATCATTTGTGGGGGCGGCTAACTCTCCATGAGGTAACTGTATGATTTTCCACGGTAAAAGAGCCCCTGACCAATTCGAAACAAAAATAAACAGAAACATAGTTCCAATAAAGGAAACCCATTGACCGTATTCTTCTCCAATCTGGGTTTTACTCACGTCTCGAATGAATTCAAGGACATATTCGAATAAATTCTGACCGTCAGTAGGAATGGTTTGTGGATTCCGAACAGCTATAATAGATGAACCTAATAAGATAGCAATTACAACCCAAGAAGTAATAAGTACTTGGGCATGGACTTGGAAACCTCCTATTTGCCAATAGAAATGTTGGCCGACCTCGACACCAGATATATCGTATAACCCCTTTAGTGTGTTGATAGAACATAAAAGAACATTCATATTGCCCCCTGAAAGAAATAGAACTAAAAAAAAAATTATTTTGATTCGACCGTCTTTTTTTTTTTTAATTTTAGACTTGCCTTGAGTTGTATATTTTTTTGATACCAACTTATTACAATATCCCTAATTATTTTTATCTCTTTTGTGCGATTCAGGAATAGTAACCAATTCAATAAATCTAGGAAGTCCTACAAAAATGGATTTATCTTATTATTAATCAAGGATTTCGTATAGAGCTTGAATGGCCTTCACAAATTGCAAATACTAATTTGTTAAGAATTAATCGAATTGAAGCTATAGCGTCATCATTAGCTGGAATCAAAATATCTGCGAGATCTGGGTCACAATTTGTATCAATTAAACAAATCGTTGGAATTCCTAAAGTGATACATTCTTCAAGAGCCCTGTATTCTTCTTGCTGATCAACGATTATTACAATATCGGGCAACCCTGTCATATATTTAATCCCGCCCAGATATGTTTGTAAGTGAGATAATTGTCTCTTCAACATAGCGGCATCTCGTTTCGGAAGACGGTTGAGTCCCTCCGTCTTTTGTTCCGTTCTCAAGTCCCTGAACTTATGAAGTCTAGTTTCTGTAGTGGACCAATTCGTCAACATACCACCGAGCCACTTTTTATTAACATAGTGGCACCGGGCCCTTATTGCAGCCCGTACTATTGAATCAGCTGCTTTATTTTTGGTACCAACAATTAAGAATTGTTTTCCCCTACTTGCTGCATCAAAAACTAAATCACAAGCTTCTGATAAAAAACGAGCAGTTCGAGTAAGATTTATAATATGAATACCTCTACGCTTTGATGAGATATAAGGTGCCATTCTAGGATTCCATTTCCTAGTACCATGACCAAAATGAACGCCTGCTTCCATCATCTCTTCCAAATGGATGTTCCAATATCTTCTTGTCATTTCTCCCCACACTTCCTCTCTTTTTTTGTCTTAAAAAAAAAGAGATGAGGTACCCTGAAATAGAAATAAAAAATTGTTCCAATGAAACCTTATCTTCTACTATTTCTATTCGTTATTATCTTTATTATTATTACCAAATCAAATGACTGCAGATAGGTAACAGGATGAATCTGCTCTTAGAAATTGAAAAATCCTAGAAATGATTGTTCTGATATACCATTTAAATTCTTTGAAATGCAAAAATCGAATAATTCTCTGTAGTGGAACAAAATATCTCTCATTTCCCCCTCGAATAAATTCTTCTTTTGAATTTCCAAAGGAATGTTATTATGTTGTCTTGAGCGATGCGCTAATCCTTTGAATCCGGTACCAACGGGTATCATCCCTCCTAGGACAACATTCTCTTTCAGACCTTTCAGCCAATCTATACGACCTCGGAGAGCGGCTTTTGCCAAAACTCGAGCAGTTTCTTGAAAACTTGCTTCGGATATGAAACTTTGCGTATTTAGAGATGCTTTCGTTATTCCCAATAATATAGCTCGGTAATAGATCGGTTCTTCCAAAGCACGCCCCGTTCGTTCCGCTCGCAAGACTCCAATTAGCTCTCCAGGTAAAAAAACATTAGACATTCCGTCTTCTGAAACCAATACTTTTGATGTTATTTGACGTACAATAATTTCTATATGTCTATTATGGATCTCCACCCCCTGGGATCGATAAACCTTTTGTATCTTATTAACTAAAGAAATACGGCTTTGCACTATAGTGAGTTCAGCACCAATTAAAAATCCCCAAGGAATTCCAAGAATTCTTGTTATACGCTCGTTCCAACCCTCAACTCTCTTTTCTAGGCTCATCGATATGGAATCAATCGAACGCACTTCTAACACTTGTTCCACTTTTGGAAGACCCTGCGTTATATCACCAGATCTTGATTTTTCATATATAAAGGTAACTAACGTATCTCCTTCATAAATGATTTCTCCATAATGGAGATGAACAGTTGCTCCTGAAGTGGCTAAATAAGGCTTAGCTAATCTTATTACTACAGAATCAACCTGAACAATTAAAATTTGACCCGATTTTAGGTGTGGTCCGTTTTTGGCTATACATACATTTTCACAAATAAACTGTCCAAGGCTAATTCTTGTGAGTGTTTCATCACAATAATTATGATAATAATTATGATGGAGAAAAAACCAAGTCAAATTGAATGTATTCAAAACCATGTTACTACACGGATCAGAATTTAAAATCCTCCCGTTTTCATCCATTAAATAATAGTTAAATACTTCAAAAGTCTGTTTTAAATTGTCAAGTTCCAAATAGTTAGTTATCGAGATCTGATTATGAGTTATTAACTGAGAAAAGGAATAAAAATTTAAAATTTGAGGGACTGCTCCTAAAGGTCCTAATGAATTCCTAATTGAAATTAGAGAATCTTTTTGAATTGATTCTTTTATCACATTATAATATTTTCCATCATTGAATGGATCCATTTCAAAACAATTAGATGCTGACAAAATTATTAAAGATTGCCGTTCTTTATTCCGATTTATATTTAACAACGTACGAATAGTTCCTTGATTTTGACTAAGGGATTGTTGAACCCTTGCCTTGGAATAAAGAGAATCCAATGGATTGCTATTGGTGTAATCAGACTCATTATTGAAGATCAATCCTGAACTTGAGGGGTCTTCCCTTTTTCTGATATACGAAATATGGGATTTCACTAAGTCTATTCTTAGGAAATTTCGAACCAAACTCAGACCATTTGTCCTTACTTCAACAAAGGAAGCGAGGGCTTCTTTGATAGAAGAACTTTTTTTGTCTTGGTCCCAATTCAACACTAAACAAGTCCGAACTAATTGAATACTTGTCCCAGAAATTCCCCGAATTGGTTTACCATTTCCATAAAGGATATAATTGACAACTTTAAGTTCCAGATTATCCCTTTCTTGCAACGAATCCTGTGGGAAAAGTGTTACTAAATTTATACCGTTTGCTGTTTCATATATGATTACAGGTCGAACCAAAACAAAATACTTTTTTTTGGTAGGTGTGATCCATTGTACATAAATCCAATTTTTCAATTTTTTGAATTTCTTAGAATTTTTTTTTACCCTTTCTGGTGATATCAAGATACCACTTTGTCGGGATATCTTATCCATCTCTCCAGGAAAATGTATATTTCCAGAAAATATTTTAAGTTCAATCTTTTTTTTTTTTTTCTCCACTCGTACCAATCCGCCTACTCGGCTTCTTGTACTTAAAGTGATTGGTGTATCTACTCCAATGAGACTATTGTTCCGTACCATTATGGAACAAGATTCAGGTAAAATATGCACTTCCTCGGGAATGAAAAAAAATGGATCTACTTTTATTTGGTATTTTGGCTTAAATTCTTTGACTCCAATCAAATCTTCTTTTTTGAGGATTGAATGCACCCCTATAGTCACATATTTAGTAATTCCTAAACTATTTCTTCTATATTGAGGATCATCGAAATAAGCAAGAATACAATTTCTACGAAAAAGACCATTTATGGGTATTTCAATCGAAATGCTAGAACGGGGCAGTAATTCTTTTTCTCGTTCTTGAAGTGATTCAAATTGAATGATGAATCTATTTCTTCGCTTCTTTGCCAATAAATCACAATTCCCTTGGAAAATGCAAGGGTATATAAGATTACAATAACCCGTACATATGATTCGATTCAGTTCTGAATAATTAGGAATTCCGCTTTCTTTTTTACCAAAAAGATTTGAACTACAAAATTTGTGTCTTACTTGATCATTATTTACTGAAAGGATAGAAATAGATCTTTCTTCGACAGAAAGAGAATGAACGTTAATTTGATCTTGATCCTTATAGAGTGAAGGAATTACACGGGATCTACACCAACCCCCTGATAATACCCATAAATGACTTGTTTTTGGTAAAAGATGTACATTACTATATGTAAATTCGGGTGCATGGTACACATCGGTACTCCAATGCATTTCTCCCTCTGAGTCAGAATAAATATGTTTTCGAACCCTTTCTTTAAAATTGAAAGTGTATGTTCCCGCACGAATCTCAGCAATCACTTGTTCTGATTCTACATATTGATCATTTTGAACTAAAAGAAAACTTTTTGGTGGAATAGTAACCTTATGTAGAATATCCTCACTCTCAATAGTTACATACAAGTCTATATAACATAAAAAGGCAGGATGTCCATGACGCGTACGTGTGGGATGAACCCAATTCTCATTGAATTTTATTTTTCCATTAGAAGGAGCTCGTATATGTTCTGCAGTACCCCCTGTGAATACTCCGCCAGTATGAAAAGTTCTTAATGTTAGTTGAGTGCCCGGTTCCCCAATAGATTGACCTGCAATAATACCTACAGCTTCTCCCAATTCGACCAGATCGCCATGAGTAGGACTTCGCCCATAACATAATCGGCAGATCCAAGATGTACTCCTACAAGTAAAGGGGGTCCGAATAGATATTGGTTGTGTTTGAAAGGTTATAAAGCGATTGATAAGTCCAATACCAATATCTTGGTTTTGAATGCCAACGCATCGCGGGCCTATATATATATCGTCTGCTAATACCCGACCCATTAATGTTTGGATAAAAATTCTTTCTGGCATCATCCCATTTCGGGGACTCACAGAAATTCCTCGGATGGTGCCACAATCTGTTCTACG